ATTATACCTATTATAGATATTATATTCAGTATGTAAGGTATCGCTATGAAAAGAGGAAGAAGCCGAGCTACAAGAAAAATGCCTGCTGCTACCATAGTAGCAGCATGAATAAGGGCTGAAATAGGGGTAGGTCCTTCCATGGCATCGGGTAACCATACATGAAGGGGAAATTGCGCAGATTTAGCAAGCGCGCCAAAAAATAATAAGAAGGCGCACAAAGTCAAAAATAAAAAAGGAATTTCATTATTATGAACCAAATTATTAAATATTTGAAACAAATCTCGAAATTCGAAACTACCCGTTATCCAATAAAGACCCAAAATTCCTAATAATAAACTGAAATCTCCCACACGATTAGTTACAAATGCTTTTTGGCAGGCCTTTGCGGCAATGGGTCGTGTAAACCAAAAGCCTATTAATAGATAAGAACACATTCCAACAAATTCCCAAAAAATATAAATTTGTATTAAATTAGAACTAGTAACTAAGCCCAACATTGAAGCATTAAAAAAAGCCAGATAATAAAAAAATCTTAAATATCCTTGATCATGAAACATATAATTTTCGCTATAAATAATAACTGAAAGTCCAACAGTAGTAATTAAGATTGACATGGTAGAAGTAAGTGGATCTATCAAATGACCAAACTCTAAAGAAAAATCATTATTGATGGTCCAAGACCATACATATTGATAGATATAACTTCTATTGAGTTGCTGAATAGATAAATAGGCCGAAAGAAGCATAACTATCCCTAACAAAAAAAGAGTAGGAAAGGCCCATATACGGCGAAGATGTTTTGTTGTCGTTGGAAAAAGGAGAAGTCCCATCCCTATTAACATAGGAACGGGAAGTGGAATGAAGGGCATAATCCATGAATATTTATTTGTATATTCCATAAAAAATCAATAACAAAAAAATTCTTAATTGATTTTTTCTAATTCACCAGCTCTTATCTCTTTTCAATGAAAAGGATCAACAAAAAATCAAGATATTCCAAACGAAAATACTCAAATTAATTTTTCTATTCTTAATTCTAAAGGAAAGGCCAGTTGGTGGACTACCTGGCCGGGGGGTATAACCGAAGTGGTTAACGTTCTTCTTCCAAAGAGGATAGTCCGAGGTTCTATTCCGCGGGGGTAACCCCAGTTTTCCCCACCCAGGGACCAATCTATCTCTATTGAGTATGGTTTAACCCAGGCATTCCTTTCAGTGGGAAATACAATCGAAATCTTTCCCTTGACAATAAGAACGAAAGTCTATTATATATCTTATATAATAGAAAAAACAAAAAACTGCGGGGTAGGAGTGTAACGCGAATTGCGATTGCATTTTTTATCTGAATCCTGCGTTTCCGCTTGACCTGTTAAGTAGCAAGTCGAGGGCCGGTGTAACATAACAGCTACAGTACAGCTGGAGTGCCGCTGGCGGACTGCCACAAGGAAGGTGTTAAGATGAAACTATATCCGATCTTTTTCAATTCCCAAACAAGCACTAGACCGCTACCGAGAGGTTTCGGTTGTTGGGACATTCGACGTACGCAAATCAAATCCAAGGCCCGTGGCGCGGGCGAGGATCTCGCTAGAAGAGAAGCTAAGCCGGAAGGAAGAAGCTGGAAAGAAAAAACCCAGCGAATCCGGAAGACGCTGACGAAGACGATGACCAAATCGATCCCGACGAAGACCCTCAAAAATGGACACATCGAGTCATAACAGTATTGAAAAAAGTTTCAATATTGTACCTGCTTGCTGTCTTAACCAAGGGACGGCTCTTGCTTCTGATAATAATTCAAGGAATACTGACTTATTGGTACCTGCACGGTGGCAACGTATTCCTTGACCTTCTCGAAGACTTTTTCGAAGAAGCTTTTTACTTATTATACGAGTATTGGGCGGACTACGTTTCGTTAGATGAAGTTTTCACATATTTTAGGAGTGAGGGGAAGCACTTAATATAGCAACTCCGAATCTATGCTCAGTGGCCTTCGCCGTGGGACCCGTCGAAAATTGCGACCTTTTTGAAAAACTTCTGGGCTGAATTCCAATCTGATTCTGGGTTGGAATTGGTGTCTAACCCAGTCAAAAATACCATCCTAGCAATAGTCTGCATATGGGTGGTTCTCAATTTTATTATATGCCTATTGATATCTATATTCGGGAGTATGTGATTCTAAATGTTTTAGGCTTTTTAAGGTATTACTCGTTATTGCCCCCCCCTTTTTGTTTTCTTTATTTGGTTGGGTCGGGGGGTCCTTTATTGAATTTTCATGTGTCTCACAGTCCGAAACGGAAGAACTCGTGGGAGGGGTCATTTCATTTTTGTTTTGGGTCTTGAACGACTAGGTTCAAGAGATGAGAGAATTAAGAATAGCCACAAGAAAGACTAATCCAATCCATAACGATGTACCAGAAAATACAACATTTTTATTACTGGACCAACCCTCAGGAGAAGCAAATACAACGGGTACACCGATAAGTAAGATTACTGAAGTAGCAATTAA